TCCTTAGAAAAGGATTCTATCAAAAAAGAATCTATCACAAAGGATTCTATAAAAACAATGATAACTAGATACGAATAGAAGAAGAAAAGAAGGAAATAAAAAAACATAGTATAGAAAAGATATCCAAAATGGTATAGAAATCATTATCCTACCCTTATTTTTTATTTCCTTAATTTAATTGAATTTCATTTGATTAGGGCAAAACCTCTGCCTTTTTTAAAATATCCTGAACAGTTCCTGTAGGTTGAGCACCTTTTTCAAGGAAATAGAGAATAGCGGGAACGTTTAAATAAGTTTGATTCTTGATCGGATCATAAAAACCCACTTTCTGAAGATCTCTTCCTTCTCTTCGGGATCGAACATCAATTGCAACGATTCGATAGACGGCTCATCGGGATAGATGTAGATGAAAAAGAACCCCCCCCCCCCTAGAACCGTATAGGAAGTTTTCTCCTCGTACGGCTCGAGAAAAAATGATGTTTTGTCTATGGATAAAATTAGAATTAGAATAAATAGAAAATCTGTAAAATGAATTATTCTATAATAGAATTTCAAATTTCAATTTAACTCATAGTCATTTTTATTTAGCTGCGTTGCTGAAAAAAAATCATTTGTACTCATAACTCAAGTTCAATAATATAATAATAATAATTCTCAAATATATTAAAGATTTTTAAGATATTTTTTTATTGAGTGGTCTTTAACCCACCGTTTTTGTCTCGTTTAAAATTTATTTGGATTCTTTATTCGGATCCGTGAGACAATTGAAGTGGTGTTTCCTTGTTCTGGGATCCTTTATTTTTGTTTTAAATCATTGGGTTTAGACATTACTTCGGTGCTTCCTAATCCTTTCAAAATGGTAGCAACATACCCCTTTTGGGATTTCTTTCTATCAAAGAATCATACCGAGGTTGATTCATGCGCGATACACTGTCGATCGAAAAAGTTTTAGCCGTTCCAACAATTTTGAAAATTTGTTGGAATGGAATCCTTTCGATTTCTATATCGAAGATATACTTACGAAGTTGTTCCAATTTATTAATTGGCATTAACCCTAGATCGTTGCCCCTGAGAAATTAATAAATACTTTCTACTCGAGCTCCATCATGAACTATTTACATTAGAACCCAATAAAAAAAGAAGGGTTCTAGTAGAATAGAACAAACGACGTCGAGCCAAGAGCACCTTCATTCCTATATAAAATGGTGGATGTAACAATAAGAATCCACACCGGATCATGTCCTTCAAGTCGCACGTTGCTTTCTACCACATCGTTTTAAACGAAGTTTTACCATAACATTCCTCTAATTTGGAACCAGTATGGAATTGATTCAATTATGGAATCATGAATAGTCATTGGTTCAGTCGGTACAGAGACATGGTTATTTATATTTAATAGAGAATATCTACACAGATAATAAAGATTTTTCTGAAGAAATTTTAGCAAAATGCCGTCTTTTTTTGTCTGAATAGAACATTTTTCTATAAATCTCTATCTCAAAAAAATATCTAACAGAAATATTAAGAAATCAAAATATAGAAATAACATAACTAACAGAAATCGCACAAATAAAAGAAATAAATTCTATTTGACTCTGCCTCTTCAAGTGACTCAATAAGATAGACTGACCATTTTCAACTTCCCAACCTAGAAGGAATCATTACAAATCTTGATAGTTGAAAAAGTTTTCTACTTCTACATCATTCTTTGAGTCAAGTTTTACTCCTTTTTATTATCATAAAAAAGCAAGATCTCTGTTTCTTTTCAAATGGAATTGTCAATGATGCAAAGCAAATAAGCTAAATAGATCGAACAATAAAAAGAAATATCATTGTTAAATATTTAAATTTTCATATTTTAGGGATGCAATTTAGTTTTCACAAAAATGGAAACACTATTGTCACTGAAATAGGATAACCATAAATACCTATAGGCTAAGCACTTCCTCGTTTTATATGTATTTTCATATTTTTTTAACCTGAGGTTAAGTAATCTTTCTCCAACTGTGATCTATGCCCCATTTTCTATGGGTCACAAAAGGGTTCAGTTACTTTTGCATGTCATTTGAACTCGATTTAGTTTGGTTTGTGAAAAAGTCAGATATGATTCCGCAAAGAATAAAAAAAGTCTATCCAAACCTTGAAACAGAACCTTGTTGAACAAAAAAGAAGTATTAGAATACAATGGATATGCTCTGGGACGGAAGGATTCGAACCTCCGAATAGCGGGACCAAAACCCGTTGCCTTACCGCTTGGCTACGCCCCATTTCTATTTTTATTGGATACTTATACTATTAAAGAATAATATTGGTATTAAGTGTTCGTCAATTCCAGTCCAACTATAGAAAATCTTTATTCTTTATAGAATCTATTATAGATTCGTGCTAGGATTTTGGCATGTGTATCTCTAGAATTAATTCAATGGAATTTATTGATCATTACATATAATTCAATTAAGATATTGTATGAAAGTATGATTTCTTCTATTCTCCTTTGAGAATCGGAGGATTTTTGATTGAGCGGAAAAAGAAGGATTTTTTGTCTACCTTACTTTACTTCATTTTTCCTTATATCAATAACTCAATCAAAATGCAATTATCTCGACGAAAAAAATGTCTGTTATGCTTAATATCTTTAGTTTGATCTGTCTTAATTCTGCCCTTTATCCGAGTAGTCTTTTCTTGGCCAAATTGCCCGAAGCCTATGCTTTTTTGAATCCAATCGTAGATTTTATGCCAGTCATACCCCTGTTCTTTTTTCTTTTAGCCTTTGTTTGGCAAGCTGCTGTAAGTTTTCGATAAGATCTTTAATACTATCCTAGAAAATTCATATTTATTCGAGAAAAATTATAACAATTGATAAGATCAAATAAGTCTGACAGTATGAACCTTCGATTCAAACATTGAAATTCTCGGATAGCCACGAGACGCCCTATTTCCTGATTTTAATCCTTTTTACGGCGAAATACCTTATTAGCTTCAGGTCCCTTACAATATCTAATTTGGGTATGAAAGTGATTTGTGGTAATCAAAGACTCTTATTACAAATTTCAACTTCATTTGAATTTCTGAACATTCTTTTCTATTTCTAGAATTCTTTTCTTGGTGTCAAAATAGGATATGTGATATAAAAATGGAGGATCTATTGTCTTTTCTCGTTTTTCTTTTTCAAAAAATGATCTTGGAGGTTGTGTAATGCTTACTCTCAAACTTTTCGTTTATACAGTAGTAATATTCTTTGTTTCTCTCTTCATCTTTGGATTCCTATCCAATGATCCAGGACGTAATCCTGGACGTGAAGAATAATTTTTTTGTTTTTATTGCTTGATTTTATAATTTTCTAATTTTCTTAAGATTTTTTTTTTAGCTATTCCACACATTTAACAAGGAAAAAATAAAAAGGGGTTTGCAAAATTTGAAAGAAAAAATGGAAACTCATCAACGGAAAGAGAGGGATTCGAACCCTCGGTACGAATAACTCGTACAACGGATTAGCAATCCGCCGCTTTCGTCCACTCAGCCATCTCTCCCAATTGAAAAAGATAATTACTATGTTACATTACACATCAAGTAAGGATTAAAGAAAGTATTTCTTTGACATTCTTTATCGTTATTATATAATTAGCAATTCAATTTAGATGCTCGAAAGATCCAAATAGAAAGATAAATAAAGAACACCTTCTTTCTTTTATTTTGTTCGAAGTGCCTTTTGGGCCTGGCCCGGTCAATACCCAGCCAGGCCTTTTTTTGTTCCAACGAATTCCCTTTATTTATAGGCAACATACTATAATATAAATAGCCAATTTGGTATCTGTATAAGAATATCCGTTCTGGGGTTTACATATACCTATAATTTTTGTTATAATGGAAATTGAGAAGGATTTTTGATTAAAAAAATAAATTCAGTATGTATCAAAAAATTTTTGCTTATTCTTATGTCATTAGGCAAACCAAAATTTATATTCAAATCCAAGAATAATTCACGAATTGTCAGTCAATAAATAGTTAATGGTTCCCATAAATTTAGGCTTTTTGAGTGAAAATATACATTTGATTTTTCAATATAAAAGTGAGTGGAAGTTTGTGTGTTTTGAGATACTATACAATCAATCGAAGGGGCAGATCAAATACAATCAAAAGGGGAAAAACGGTTTCTTTTCTAATTTTTTCTAAATTTAGAAAAAAGGATTAAAAAGGGATGCAAGTACAATAAACTCAAGTTTACTAATCCAACTCAAAAAGGGAAATTTTTATCCTATTGTGTATCGTTTTGGCGGCATGGCCGAGTGGTAAGGCGGGGGACTGCAAATCCTTTTTCCCCAGTTCAAATCCGGGTGCCGCCTCATCAACAAACGAATCGAAATCTCTTATTCTGTTCCGCTATTTTTTTATGTTCTGGGGATTTTGTAAAAGATTGGAAATCTTTGAATCTAAAATTCAAAGAAAGATTATAATGGTCGAAGCAAGACTTCCAGATTCTCTTCTACTGCTAATGTAATGTCTATTGATTGGGTCTTGAATTACATTGGATAACCGGCCGAGAATTCCACTACTAGTTGGGAAAGTACTTTCTATACTGTAATCTACATATATAGACTCGCGAGAATCTCTGAGTGTTCAGGCATTCAATCACTATTAGATTGATATTGGATAGATAATTTACCTTTTATAGAAAATAAAAAAAAAGCCCAAAACAATTTTTACCCCTCGTCAAGAGTATAATATACTAATCCCAACTCCTTCAGAGAGACAATCGGGAAAGGGTACGGATTATAAATCATATAGGAATTTTTAAAATCCATTGATTGATTCATCAATAGTGTTCGCCCAGAATCCCTTTTTGACTCTGGACCATTCATTCTACTATTATTAGTGAGCAATAATGGAATAATTCTATCATAGAGATAAGGGACATAATTCACATGGATATAGTAAGTCTCGCTTGGGCTGCTTTAATGGTAGTCTTTACTTTTTCCCTTTCACTCGTAGTATGGGGAAGAAGTGGACTTTAGAAGCACTCCTAATTTAGTTGAGAAATGAAAAGGTATCAATTGTTTTATAGATCGTTCTGCAACGCATTCTTTATTTAAATTGAAATAATTTTCAAATAAAAATATCTTCATTTCGAAATTCCATTAGATTCTAGTGGAGAAATGTATTCTATAACAGTAAAACAATTATTTCAGATTCATTGGAAGTTTTCAGATTCATTGGAATTGGAATATAAATATATATATATAAATGTATGAAAGAAAAGAGTGGGTCCTACGTCAATTCCAAATATGGATTAATAACTACATATATTGAATTGAAGATAGAAGCTAATATAGCATACCCTTTTTATTAGAAAGTCAAGTACAACTTTATACACTACTATAACACTAATAGAGAGTATGGTAAGTAAGAAAGAAATTTCTTACTTACCATACTCTCGGATCTCATAGAATATCGCCGATTATAGCCCCTTGATTTCAGCAAAAATAGAATACTTTTTCTTCAAAGAATTCAGAAGTCGAGTTTCATTTAAAGTAATTAATTAATTATTTTGACTTACTGTTTTTACGTAAATTATAAGTAGAAAAGCAGTAGGAACTAAAATGAACAGTGCAGTAGCAATAAATGCAAGAATATTTACTTCCATAATCTCATCGTTTTTTTTTATTTCACAATACAATAACTCGGGATTTAATCCCATAGAGATGATAAATCTTTCACCTGTCAATTCAATGAATGCATTACCTATCGATGATATTGAATCGGATCAATATCATGAATAACAATATCTGAGCTATTAAATTAATTAGTCGTGGAGAATTAATAGTATATAACATATGAAGATCTTTTATCCATACCGAATCCAAGATAGGATTCCCGGACCAATCAAAAATTCCTTTATTTATCCTTCTTTTCTGTTCTTTCTTTTCTCTAACCTACCTTAGGTCTTCCTTGTAGAACCATCAAATGAAGTATAATCTAACCCGTCCGTTTCCATTAACTACAAAACCCCACCAACAAACAATACAAGCGAAGTGGAAAAAGACAGGAATTAGGTTTTAAATTTTAGTGATCCTCTTTTCTTTGGAAGACAAAACAAAGAAGTATGAGAAAGACGAGTCGCGGCAGAAAAGATGAAATATTCTGTCAACTTCACTATTTTAGTTATTTTCATTTTATTTTAGGGTGTGTTCTTTCTTCGATCGAGAGAATCCTGAAAAAAAAAAAAGAGGGAAACCCCTTCGGAATTCAATTATTCTCTCTGTCCCTTCATTTCACCGAAAATGGAGAGGCTAATTGATGTACTTATTGGATCCGTCGGGACTGACGGGGCTCGAACCCGTAACATCCGCCTTGACAGGGCGGTGCTCTAGCCTATTGAACTACAATCCCAGGGAAATAAGAAGAGATCTAGCAGAAAATTTAGATTCTTTTTTTTATTCTCTTGTCTTGTATCAGGTATTTCTTAAGAACAAGAGGGTTATACCATCTGATAGTAGATTGGCGAATTGTTGGGCCGAGCTGGATTTGAACCAGCGTAGACATATTGCCAACGAATTTACAGTCCGTCCCCATTAACCACTCGGGCATCGACCCAACGCCTAATTCATTTTAGACGTTCCATAATCAACTTCCTTTCGTCTCCCAAGTAGACTTGACAAATACATATCACTTGAAATCAAATATAACATTTGATATAAAATAGAAAGTCTCTTCTGAGTAGACTAATAGAAGGACTTGACAAATATGGATCACTTGATAGAAAATCCCACTCCTATAGTCTTTAGTCTTGGTATACCCCCAGAGGGACTTGAACCCTCGTTTTCTCCGTGAAAGAGAGAGGTCGTAACCACTGGACCATAGGGGCCTATGCCACCTTCATTCATAAATCAACTAGAAATAGGTAATAAGACAAATACCATAGGTAACTAAGGCCACCTTAACTTAATATAACTCAGGCCTAGAGCCGCCTTTAGGATTTAGGTGATGCATAGGATATAAATAAAAGGGAAAAACTCGTTAACTATTCTGAGGATTAATCGTAATCAAACTTTACCATTAAACTATACAATCTTGAAACTTGATTTCATTGGTCTTTCTCGTCTTTATCTTTCTGATTCCCAAAGGGTTATGCGTTGGATCCAAGATCCTTCACTCCGCAGTAGATTCAAGGTGGTTTACCAAACTATGATTTGTTCGGTCAAATTATATTGAGCCCTAAGTCATACTGTCAATTAACGACACGACAGGACAAGAGGGCAATAAAAGAAGAGAGAAGACGGAGATCTAGATTAGCTATACCCGCGTTAATAATAATATAAGTTAATAAATACAACATTCATACAGTTTTCTGGTATTCAATATTGAAGTAGATTAGAATATCTATGCCGTTATTATACATTATAATATAAGAAACTTAATAAGTTTTGATATTATAAATCCCAAAGCATTGTAAGCCTAAGTGGGAGAATTGGGTTTCTAGGACTGTTTTATCAATTCTGTTTC